GCTAGCGTAGCTTAATTTAAAGCATAACACTGAAGATGTTAAGATGGGTCCTAAGAAACTCCGCATGCACAAAGGCATGGTCCTGACCTTATTATCAGCTCTTACCCGACTTACACATGCAAGTCTCCGCAATCCCGTGAGTATGCCCTCAATCCCCTGCCCGGGGACGAGGAGCGGGCATCAGGCACAAATTTTAGCCCAAGACGCCTGGCCAAGCCACACCCCCAAGGGAATTCAGCAGTGATAAACATTAAGCCATAAGTGAAAACTTGACTCAGTCAAGGTAAAGAGGGCCGGTAAAACTCGTGCCAGCCACCGCGGTTAAACGAGAGGCCCTAGTTGATAAAACCACGGCGTAAAGGGTGGTTAAGGAAAGCAAAACAAATTAAAGCCAAATGGCCCTTTGGCCGTCATACGCTTCTAGGTGTCCGAAGCCCAATTATACGAAAGTAGCTTTATTAAAGCCCACCTGACCCCACGAAAGCTGAGAAACAAACTGGGATTAGATACCCCACTATGCTCAGCCATAAACCTAGACATCCAACTACAATTAGACGTCCGCCCGGGTACTACGAGCATTAGCTTGAAACCCAAAGGACCTGACGGTGCCTTAGACCCCCCTAGAGGAGCCTGTTCTAGAACCGATAACCCCCGTTAAACCTCACCACTTCTAGCCATCCCAGCCTATATACCGCCGTCGTCAGCTTACCCTGTGAAGGCAATAAAAGTAAGCAAAATGGGCACAACCCAGAACGTCAGGTCGAGGTGTAGCGTACGAAGTGGGAAGAAATGGGCTACATTTTCTATCACAGAACACTACGAACATGCAACATGAAATAGTGCTTGAAGGAGGATTTAGTAGTAAAAAGGAAGCAGAGTGTCCTTTTGAACCCGGCTCTGAGGCGCGTACACACCGCCCGTCACTCTCCCCTGTCAAAACGCAACAAAGATACTTAACACTAAAGCACTGACAAGGGGAGGCAAGTCGTAACATGGTAAGTGTACCGGAAGGTGCACTTGGATTAAACCCAGGGTGTGGCTGAGTCAGTCAAGCATCTCACTTACACCGAGAAGACATCCATGCAAATTGGATCGCCCTGAGCCAAACAGCTAGCTTAACCACTAATATAACCCAACAATGTTAATAACAAAACATGACCTAACACCATAAACTAAACCATTTTTTTACCTGAGTATGGGAGACAGAAAAGGTTCAACCTAAAGCAAAAGAAAAAGTACCGCAAGGGAAAGCTGAAAGAGAAATGAAACAACCCATATAAGCATTAAAAAACAAAGACTAAACCTTGTACCTTTTGCATCATGATTTAGCCAGCACCCTCAAGCAAAGAGACCTTTAGTTTGAAACCCCGAAACCAGGTGAGCTACCCCGAGACAGCCTATTAAAATTTAGGGCTAACCCGTCTCTGTGGCAAAAGAGTGGGAAGAGCTCCGGGTAGAAGTGACAGACCTACCGAACCTGGTGATAGCTGGTTGCCTGAGAAATGGATAGAAGTTCAGCCTCGTACGCCCCAAATCAAAAACATAACATTAAGACAACAAGGGAAACATACGAGAGTTAGTTAAAGGGGGTACAGCCCCTCTAACAAAGGATACAACCTTCACAGGAGGATAAAGATCATAATATATAAAACACACTGTTTTAGTGGGCCTAAAAGCAGCCATCTAAATAGAAAGCGTTAAAGCTCAGACAGAAAGAAGTTTATTATACTGATAAAAAAATCTTATTCCCCTAACAATATCAGGCTAACCCATGCCCACATGGAAGAAATTATGCTAAAATGAGTAACAAGAAGACCTGCTCTTCTCCAAGCACAAGTGTAAACCAGATCGGACAAACCACTGGAAATTAACGAACCCAACCCAAGAGAGTAATGTGAACAACAAAAAAACCAAGAAAACCCCACAATTAAACAATCGTTAACCCCACACTGGAGTGCTATTTTAAAGGAAAGACTAAAAGAAAGGGAAGGAACTCGGCAAACACAAGCCTCGCCTGTTTACCAAAAACATCGCCTCCTGCAACTAAACTGAGTATAGGAGGTCCAGCCTGCCCAGTGACTACGGGTTCAACGGCCGCGGTATTTTGACCGTGCAAAGGTAGCGCAATCACTTGTCTTTTAAATAGAGACCTGTATGAATGGCTAAACGAGGGCTTAACTGTCTCCCCCTTCAAGTCAGTGAAATTGATCTATCCGTGCAGAAGCGGGTATAACCATACAAGACGAGAAGACCCTTTGGAGCTTAAGGTACAAAATTCAACCACGTCAAGCAACTTAATAAAAAGCAAGAACTTAGTGGAAAATGAAATTTTACCTTCGGTTGGGGCGACCACGGAGGAAAAACAAGCCTCCGAGTGGAATGGGCTAAATCCCTAAAACCAAGAGAGACATCTCTAAGCCACAGAACATCTGACCAAAAATGATCCGGCTAATAAAGCCGATCAACGGACCAAGTTACCCTAGGGATAACAGCGCAATCCTCTCCCAGAGTCCATATCGACGAGGGGGTTTACGACCTCGATGTTGGATCAGGACATCCTAATGGTGCAGCCGCTATTAAGGGTTCGTTTGTTCAACGATTAAAGTCCTACGTGATCTGAGTTCAGACCGGAGCAATCCAGGTCAGTTTCTATCTGTAACGCTACTTTTCCTAGTACGAAAGGATCGGAAAAGAGGGGCCTATACTTAAAGCACGCCCCACCCCTAATTAATGAAAACAAATAAATTAAATAAAGGGAGGGCCAAAACCCCAACCACCCAAAATAAGGGCATACTGGGGTGGCAGAGCATGGTAAATTGCGAAAGGCCTAAGCCCTTTACACCAGAGGTTCAAATCCTCTTCCCAGTTTATGCTAAACACTCTAATAAATCACCTAATTAACCCCCTAGCCTATATTGTACCTGTCCTACTGGCAGTAGCTTTCCTAACCCTAATTGAACGTAAAGTACTAGGATATATGCAACTACGAAAGGGGCCAAATGTAGTAGGACCATACGGACTCCTACAACCAATCGCCGACGGAGTAAAATTATTTATTAAAGAACCAGTCCGCCCTTCTACATCATCCCCATTCCTATTCTTAGCTACCCCTATCCTTGCACTAACCCTGGCCATAACACTATGAGCACCCATGCCTATACCTTACCCGGTAATTGACCTAAACCTAGGAGTTCTATTTATCCTAGCCCTGTCAAGCCTTGCAGTATACTCTATTCTAGGATCAGGATGAGCATCAAATTCAAAATATGCACTAATCGGGGCACTACGAGCAGTAGCCCAAACAATTTCCTACGAAGTAAGCCTCGGGCTAATCCTTCTATCAGTAATTATTTTTTCAGGAGGATACACCCTACAAACATTTAGCACAGCCCAAGAAAGTATCTGACTATTAGCCCCTGCCTGACCATTAGCCGCTATGTGATATATTTCAACCCTGGCAGAGACAAACCGAGCGCCATTTGACCTAACAGAAGGAGAATCAGAATTAGTCTCAGGCTTCAACGTAGAATATGCAGGAGGACCCTTCGCCCTATTCTTCTTAGCCGAGTATGCAAACATCCTACTAATAAATACTCTATCAGCCGTACTATTCCTAGGAACATCACACATTCACCATATCCCGGAATTAACAACAATTAGCCTCATAACTAAAGCCGCACTACTGTCTATTGTGTTCCTATGAGTACGAGCCTCATACCCACGATTCCGATATGATCAACTTATACACCTCGTATGAAAAAACTTCCTCCCCCTGACATTAGCCCTGGTACTATGACACACTGCCCTACCAATCGCACTAGCGGGCCTTCCCCCACAACTATAATTCAGGAACTGTGCCCGAATGCCCAGGGACCACTTTGATAGAGTGGCTTATAGGGGTTAAAATCCCCTCAGTTCTTAGAAAGAAGGGGATCGAACCCATGCCCAAGAGATCAAAACTCTTAGTGCTTCCTCTACACCACTTTCTAAGATGGGGTCAGCTAATAAAGCTTTCGGGCCCATACCCCGAACATGACGGTTAAAGTCCCTCCTCCATCAATGAACCCCTACGTACTCGCAATCCTACTATCCAGCCTAGGATTAGGAACCACCTTAACCTTCGCTAGCTCCCACTGACTACTAGCTTGAATAGGACTAGAAATCAATACCCTAGCAATCATCCCCTTGATAGCGCAACATCACCACCCCCGTGCAGTAGAAGCAACCACAAAATACTTTCTAACCCAAGCCACTGCAGCAGCAATAATCATATTCGCGAGCACAACAAATGCCTGAATTACAGGAGAATGAGATATAAACAATATGTCAAACCCAATTGCCAGCACAATAATTATTACTGCCCTAGCACTTAAAATTGGACTAGCACCAATACACTTCTGAATACCAGAAGTTCTACAAGGACTAGACCTCCTAACAGGACTAATCTTATCAACCTGACAAAAACTTGCCCCATTCGCCCTAATTATCCAAACAGCCCAAGCCGTGGACCCAGTACTATTAACTGCTCTAGGAATCATATCCACACTAGTTGGGGGGTGGGGTGGATTAAATCAAACCCAACTACGAAAAATCCTAGCTTACTCCTCAATTGCTCACATGGGCTGAATAATTATTATTCTCCAATACACCCCACAACTTACCCTCCTTGCCCTAGGAACATATATCTTCATGACATCCGCAGCATTCCTCACCCTAAAAACATCATCCGCCACAAAAATTAATACCCTTACAATAATTTGATCAAAAAACCCAACCCTAACAACAACTACTGCCCTAGTACTACTATCATTAGGAGGCCTACCACCACTAACTGGATTCATACCAAAATGATTAATCCTACAAGAACTAGCAAAACAGAACCTTCCAATTACCGCCACAATTATAGCCTTAGCCGCCCTACTAAGCCTATACTTCTACCTACGCCTCTGTTACGCAATAACACTAACGATCTCCCCTAATACAACCAACTCAATCACCCCCTGACGAACCCAAACAACCCAATCCTCTCTTCCACTAACCCTATCCACTACAATTGCCCTAGGACTTCTACCAATAACCCCAGCTATTCTAATACTAACCACCTAGGGACTTAGGATAACATCAGACCAAGAGCCTTCAAAGCTCTAAGCAGAAGTGAAAATCTTCTAGTCCCTGATAAGACCTACAAGAGTCTATCTTGCATTTTCTAATTGCAAATCAAATGTTTTTATTAAACTAAGGCCTTACTAGATGGGAAGGCCTCGATCCTACAAACTCTTAGTTAACAGCTAAGCGCTCAAGCCAGCGAGCATCCATCTACTTTTCCCGCCTATAGCCTAGTAAGGCGGGAAAAGCCCCGGCAGACTATTAATCTACGTCTCTGGATTTGCAATCCAACATGTTTTTACACCACGGGGCTGTGATAGGGAGAGGACTTAAACCTCTGTCTTCGGGGCTACAACCCACCGCCTAAGCGCTCGGCTACCCTACCTGTGGCAATTACACGCTGATTCTTTTCTACAAACCACAAAGACATTGGTACCCTTTATCTTGTATTTGGTGCCTGAGCCGGAATAGTGGGAACCGCCCTAAGCCTTCTCATTCGAGCCGAACTAAGCCAACCCGGATCACTTCTGGGTGATGACCAAATTTATAATGTTATTGTTACTGCCCATGCCTTCGTAATAATTTTCTTTATAGTAATACCAATCCTTATTGGAGGGTTTGGAAACTGACTCGTACCCCTAATGATTGGGGCACCTGATATAGCATTCCCACGAATAAATAATATAAGCTTTTGACTCCTACCCCCATCTTTCCTTCTACTACTAGCCTCTTCTGGTGTTGAGGCCGGGGCCGGAACAGGATGAACAGTTTATCCACCACTCGCGGGCAATCTTGCCCACGCAGGAGCATCCGTAGACCTAACAATTTTCTCTCTTCACCTAGCAGGTGTGTCATCAATTTTAGGAGCAATTAACTTTATCACCACAACTATTAATATAAAACCACCAGCCATCTCTCAATATCAAACACCTCTCTTTGTTTGAGCTGTGCTCGTAACAGCCGTACTTCTTCTCTTATCCTTACCAGTTTTAGCTGCTGGAATTACAATACTCCTTACAGACCGTAATCTTAATACCACATTCTTTGACCCAGCAGGGGGAGGAGACCCAATTCTATATCAACACCTATTCTGATTCTTTGGTCACCCAGAAGTTTACATTCTTATTTTACCTGGATTTGGAATCATTTCACACGTTGTAGCCTACTACTCACGTAAAAAAGAACCATTCGGTTATATAGGAATAGTCTGAGCTATAATAGCTATCGGTCTCCTAGGATTTATTGTATGAGCCCATCACATGTTTACTGTTGGAATAGACGTAGATACTCGTGCATACTTTACATCCGCAACAATAATTATCGCTATCCCAACAGGCGTAAAAGTATTTAGCTGATTAGCCACACTCCACGGAGGATCAATTAAATGAGAAACGCCCATGCTATGAGCCCTGGGGTTTATTTTCCTTTTTACAGTCGGTGGCCTAACAGGGATTGTCCTAGCCAACTCATCACTTGACATTGTCCTTCACGACACATATTATGTAGTTGCACACTTCCACTATGTATTATCAATAGGTGCCGTATTTGCCATCATGGCAGCCTTCGTTCACTGATTCCCCCTATTTACAGGGTATACATTAAACGACACCTGAACAAAAATCCATTTCGGAGTAATGTTCATCGGCGTAAATCTTACATTCTTCCCACAACACTTCCTAGGCCTAGCAGGAATGCCACGACGATACTCCGACTACCCAGATGCCTACGCCCTGTGAAATACAGTATCATCTATCGGATCTCTTATTTCCCTAGTAGCAGTAATTATATTCCTATTTATTCTATGAGAAGCCTTCGCCGCTAAACGAGAAGTATCCTCAGTAGAATTAACTATAACAAACGCAGAATGACTTCACGGCTGCCCTCCACCATACCACACATTTGAGGAACCAGCATTTGTCCAAGTTCAATCAAACTAACGAGAAAGGAAGGAATTGAACCCCCGTATACTGGTTTCAAGCCAGTCACATAACCACTCTGTCACTTTCTTCTAAAGACATTAGTAAAATATGCAAATTACATCACCTTGTCGAGGTGAAATTGCAGGTTAAAACCCTGTATGTCTTAAGCTTTAAGCTTAATGGCACATCCCACGCAACTAGGATTCCAAGGCGCGGCATCACCCGTTATAGAAGAACTTCTTCACTTCCATGACCACGCCCTAATAATCGTGTTCCTAATCAGCACCTTAGTACTCTATATTATTATTGCAATGGTTTCAACCAAACTTACTAACAAATATATCTTAGACTCCCAAGAAATCGAAATCGTATGAACTATTTTACCAGCTGTTATTCTAGTTTTGATTGCCTTACCATCCCTTCGAATTTTATACCTTATAGACGAAATCAATGACCCTCATCTAACAATCAAAGCCATAGGACATCAATGATACTGAAGCTACGAGTACACAGACTATGAAGACTTGGGCTTCGACTCCTACATAATCCCAACCCAAGACCTAACACCAGGCCAATTCCGGCTCCTAGAAACAGACCACCGAATAGTAGTCCCCATAGAATCGCCAGTTCGTGTTCTAGTATCCGCCGAAGATGTATTACACTCTTGAGCCGTTCCATCCCTAGGCGTAAAAATGGACGCAGTACCAGGACGACTTAACCAAACTGCCTTTATTGCCTCACGCCCAGGCGTATTTTACGGACAGTGCTCTGAGATTTGCGGGGCAAACCACAGCTTTATGCCCATCGTAGTCGAAGCAGTTCCACTAGAGCACTTCGAGAGCTGATCCTCACTAATACTAGAAGACGCCTCACTAGAAAGCTAATTATCGGACAAAGCGTTGGCCTTTTAAGCCAAAGTTTGGTGCCTACCGACCACCTCTAGTGAAATGCCTCAATTAAACCCCAATCCATGATTTGCAATTCTAGTATTCTCATGAATCGTCTTTCTTACCATTATCCCAACTAAAATCTTAAACCACACCACACCAAATGAACCAACCCCAATAAGTGAAGAAAAACACAAAACAGAACCCTGAGACTGACCATGATAGTAAGCTTTTTCGACCAATTCGCAAGCCCATCCTTCCTAGGAATCCCACTCATTGCTATTGCAATCGCACTACCATGAATCCTCTTCCCAACTCCCCCATCCCGATGAATTAACAACCGGCTTATCACCATCCAAACATGATTCATTAACCGATTTACTAACCAATTAATAATGCCCCTAAATGTAGGAGGACATAAATGAGCACTTCTATTAGCCTCATTAATAGTATTCCTTATTACCATCAATATGCTAGGTCTTTTGCCATATACTTTTACACCCACAACTCAACTATCATTAAACATAGGATTTGCCGTACCACTATGACTTGCTACCGTAATTATCGGAATGCGAAACCAACCAACAGTTGCCCTTGGGCACCTTCTACCAGAAGGAACGCCTATCCCCCTAATTCCCGTACTAATTATTATCGAAACAATTAGCCTATTCATCCGACCATTAGCCCTGGGCGTTCGACTTACAGCCAATTTAACCGCAGGTCATTTATTAATTCAGCTTATTGCCACAGCTGTATTTGTTCTTCTACCAATAATACCAACAGTAGCAATCCTAACCGCTACCGTTCTCTTCCTCCTAACGCTCCTAGAAGTCGCAGTGGCAATAATCCAAGCTTACGTATTTGTACTGCTCCTAAGCCTCTACCTGCAAGAAAACGTTTAATGGCCCACCAAGCACATGCATATCATATGGTTGATCCAAGCCCATGACCACTAACCGGAGCCGTCGGTGCTCTATTAATAACATCCGGCCTAGCAATCTGGTTTCACTTCCACTCAACAACACTAATAACCCTTGGAATAATTCTCCTACTTCTTACAATATATCAATGATGACGTGACATTATCCGAGAAGGAACCTTCCAAGGTCATCACACGCCACCAGTACAAAAAGGACTACGTTATGGAATAATCCTGTTTATTACTTCTGAAGTATTCTTCTTCTTAGGGTTCTTCTGAGCTTTCTACCACTCAAGCTTGGCACCAACACCAGAACTCGGAGGATGCTGACCCCCAACAGGAATTATTACATTAGACCCCTTCGAAGTTCCTCTGCTTAATACAGCTGTTCTACTAGCATCCGGAGTAACAGTCACATGAGCCCACCATAGCATCATAGAAGGTGAACGAAAACAGGCTATTCAATCTCTCGCACTTACAATCCTACTAGGATTTTACTTCACTGCCCTCCAGGCCATAGAATACTACGAAGCACCATTCACAATCGCAGATGGAGTATATGGCTCTACATTCTTTGTTGCCACAGGATTCCACGGACTACACGTCATTATTGGCTCTACATTCCTAGGCGTGTGTCTCCTCCGCCAAATCCAATACCACTTTACATCCGAACATCATTTCGGCTTTGAAGCCGCCGCTTGATATTGACACTTTGTTGACGTAGTATGACTATTCCTCTACGTATCCATCTATTGATGAGGCTCATAATCTTTCTAGTATTTAAAGTTAGTACAAGTGACTTCCAATCATTTAGTCTTGGTTAAACCCCAGGGAAAGATAATGAACCTAATCATAACTATCCTCACTATTACAGTAGCCCTGTCCTCAATCCTGGCAATCGTGTCTTTCTGACTACCACAAATAAACCCAGGCGCAGAAAAACTATCCCCCTATGAATGCGGGTTTGATCCACTAGGATCTGCCCGACTACCCTTTTCATTACGATTCTTCCTAGTAGCAATCCTGTTCCTCTTATTTGACCTAGAAATTGCCCTCCTCCTTCCCCTACCATGAGGAGACCAACTCCACAACCCCACTGGAACATTCTTTTGAGCCACCACAGTCCTAATCCTATTAACCCTGGGACTAATTTACGAATGAACCCAAGGTGGGCTAGAATGAGCAGAATAGGGAGTTAGTCCAAAACAAGACCTCTGATTTCGGCTCAGAAAATTATGGTTTAAGTCCATGACCCCCTTATGACACCAGTACATTTTAGCTTTAGCTCAGCATTCACTTTAGGACTTATAGGACTAGCATTTCACCGCACCCACCTACTCTCCGCACTCCTGTGCTTAGAAGGAATAATATTATCCCTATTTATTGCATTAGCCCTATGGGCCCTGCAATTCGAATCAACAAGCTTCTCCGCAGCCCCTATACTCTTACTAGCCTTCTCTGCCTGCGAAGCAAGTACGGGCCTCGCACTTTTAGTAGCCACAGCTCGAACCCACGGAACCGACCGCTTACAAAACCTTAATCTACTACAATGCTAAAAGTGTTAATCCCTACCATTATATTATTCCCGACAATTTGACTAGCTTCTCCTAAATGATTATGAACAACTACAACCGCGCATAGCCTCTTAATTGCCCTCATCAGCCTCACATGATTAAAATGAACATCAGAAACCGGGTGGACTATATCTAACTCATATTTGGCCACAGATCCACTCTCAACCCCCCTTCTGGTACTGACATGTTGACTTCTTCCACTAATAATTCTAGCTAGTCAAAACCATATTAACCCTGAACCAATTAGCCGACAGCGCCTATACATCACACTTCTCACCTCACTACAAACCTTCCTAATTATAGCATTCGGCGCCACTGAAATCATTATATTTTATATTATGTTTGAAGCTACGCTTATCCCAACCCTCATTATCATTACCCGATGAGGAAACCAAACTGAACGCCTCAATGCAGGAACCTACTTCCTATTCTACACCCTAGCAGGGTCCCTACCATTATTAGTCGCCCTACTCCTACTTCAACAATCCACAGGAACCCTATCCATGTTAGTAATCCAGTATTCCCAACCTCTACTCCTAAACTCCTGAGGCCACAAAATCTGATGAGCCGGCTGTTTAATTGCATTCTTAGTAAAAATACCATTATATGGAGTACACCTATGATTACCAAAAGCACACGTTGAGGCCCCAGTCGCAGGATCCATAGTACTAGCAGCAGTATTATTAAAACTAGGCGGATATGGAATGATACGAATAATAATTATACTAGACCCACTATCCAAAGAACTAGTATACCCATTTATTATTCTAGCACTATGAGGCATCATCATAACAGGATCAATTTGCCTTCGTCAAACAGACCTCAAATCTCTAATTGCCTACTCATCTGTAAGCCATATGGGACCCGTAGCGGGCGGAATTCTAATCCAAACTCCATGAGGATTCTCAGGAGCTATTATTCTAATAATTGCCCACGGACTAGTGTCATCAATATTATTCTGCTTGGCCAACACAGCCTATGAACGAACCCACAGTCGAACTATAATCCTTGCTCGAGGCCTACAAATAATCTTCCCACTAACAGCAGTATGATGATTCATCGCCAACCTGGCTAATCTAGCATTACCCCCACTACCCAATCTAATAGGAGAACTCATAATTATTACAACACTATTTAACTGATCGCCATGAACTATCGCACTTACAGGGGCAGGAACATTAATTACAGCAGGCTATTCCCTATACATATTCCTGATATCTCAACGAGGCCCAACACCAAACCATATTACCAAACTCCCACCATTCCACACTCGAGAACACCTATTAATAGCCCTCCACCTGATTCCAGTAATCCTCCTTGTAACAAAACCAGAACTCATGTGAGGCTGATGTTACTAGTAAGTATAGTTTAACTAAAACATTAGATTGTGATTCTAAAAACAGGAGTTAAAATCCCCTTACTCACCAAGGAAGGACAGAAATCAATAAGTAAGGGTAATCCTTATGCACCGCGGTTAAAATCCGCGGCTTCCTCACGCTTCTGAAGGATAACAGTTCATCCATTGGTCTTAGGAACCAAAAACTCTTGGTGCAAGTCCAAGTGGAAGCTATGAATTCAACAACCCTAATTATATCATCCTCACTTATTCTAGTTCTTACAATTCTCATATTCCCGCTATTAACAACACTAAGCCCAAAGCCACAAAACCCAGAATGAGCAAACACACATGTTAAAACCGCCGTCAGCACCTCATTTTTCATCAGTCTCCTCCCACTCATAATCTTTCTAGACCAAGGAGCAGAGAGTATTACTACAAACTGACACTGAATAAACACACATATATTTGATACAAACATTAGCTTCAAGTTTGACCATTACTCCCTCATCTTCACCCCAATTGCCCTTTACGTTACTTGATCAATTCTAGAATTTGCACTATGATATATACACTCTGACCCTAACATAAACCGATTTTTCAAATACTTACTCTTATTTCTAGTAGCCATAATTACCTTAGTTACAGCCAACAACATATTTCAACTATTTATTGGCTGAGAAGGAGTCGGAATTATATCATTTTTACTAATCGGGTGATGGTACGGACGAGCAGATGCTAACACAGCAGCCCTCCAAGCCGTTATCTACAACCGAGTAGGAGATATTGGACTAATCCTAAGCATAGCATGATTTGCAATAAACCTTAACTCCTGAGAAATTCAACAAATCTTCTTCTTATCAAAAAACTTTGACATAACAATTCCCCTAATCGGACTAATCCTTGCAGCAACAGGAAAATCGGCCCAATTTGGCCTACATCCTTGACTCCCTTCTGCCATGGAGGGCCCTACGCCAGTATCTGCCCTACTCCACTCCAGCACTATGGTCGTTGCAGGAATTTTCCTATTAATCCGCCTCCACCCCCTTATAGAAAACAACACCTTGGCACTAACAATCTGTCTTTGCTTGGGAGCACTCGCCACACTATTTACAGCCACTTGCGCTCTAACCCAAAATGATATCAAAAAAATTGTAGCTTTCTCAACATCCAGTCAACTAGGCCTAATAATAGTCACAATTGGGTTAAATCAGCCACAACTAGCGTTCCTACACATCTGCACACACGCATTCTTTAAAGCCATACTATTCCTATGTTCCGGATCAATTATTCATAGCCTAAACGACGAACAGGACATTCGAAAAATAGGAGGCCTCCACAATCTAATACCCGCCACCTCAACCTACCTTACAATTGGTAGCCTAGCATTAACAGGAACTCCATTCCTAGCTGGATTCTTCTCAAAAGATGCTATTATTGAAGCCCTAAACACCTCCTACCTCAACGCCTGAGCCCTGACCCTTACACTAATCGCCACATCATTCACCGCGGTCTACAGCTTCCGAGTAGTATATTTCGTAACCATGGGATCCCCCCGATTCCTACCATTATCCCCTATTAATGAAAACAACCCACTAGTTATTAATCCAATCAAACGACTTGCCTGAGGAAGCATTATTGCAGGACTAATCATTACATCCAACTTCCTGCCCTCAAAAACACCTATTATGACAATGCCAACTACCCTAAAACTAGCAGCCCTTATAGTAACCATCGCTGGACTTCTAGTGGCCATAGAACTTACAGCCATGACTAATAAACAAGTTAAAATCACTCCTACAATTTCTCTACACCACTTCTCAAACATACTAGGATACTTTCCCACAATAATTCACCGACTCCCCCCTAAACTCAACCTAACTCTAGGACAATCAGTGGCCACTAAACTTGACCAAACATGACTTGAAATTACAGGACCAAAAGGACTAGCACTAACCCAAATAATAATATCAAAAATTACAAGTGATATCCAACGGGGTATAATTAAAACCTACCTCACTATCTTCCTCCTAACCCTAACCCTAGCCATTCTCCTAACCCTTATTTAAACAGCCCGAAGAGTACCCCGACTTAAGCCCCGAGTAAGCTCCAACACTACAAGTAAAGTTAAAAGTAATACTCATGCACAAATAACTAACATTGCCCCACCAAAGGAATATATAACAGCCACACCACTAACATCACCACGCAATATAGAAAACTCCTTCAACCCATCAACAACCACTCAAGAACCCTCATATCACCCCCCTCAAAATAACCCAGCTGCCAATACAACACCTAACAAATACACTAATACATACCCAGCCACAGAGCGACTTCCCCAAGCCTCTGGAAAAGGCTCGGCGGCCAAAGCCGCTGAATAAGCAAACACTACAAGTATCCCCCCTAAATAAATTAAAAAAAGAACCAGGGATAAAAAGGAACCCCCATAACCAACTAAAATCCCACACCCAACCCCCGCTGCTACTACTAAACCCAAAGCAGCAAAATAAGGCGTAGGATTAGAAGCAACAGCAATTAAACCCACAACTAAAGCTACCAATAATAAAAACATAAAATAAGTCATAATTCTTGCTCGGACTTTAACCGAGACCAGTGACTTGAAGAACCACCGTTGTAGTTCAACTACAAGAACAATAATGGCAAGCCTACGAAAAACCCACCCACTAATAAAAATCGCTAATGACGCACTAGTCGATCTCCCAACACCATCCAATATTTCCGCATGATGAAACTTCGGATCCCTTCTAGGATTATGCTTAATTACCCAAATCCTAACTGGACTATTCCTAGCCATACACTATACCTCTGATATCTCAACTGCATTTTCATCTGTAGTTCACATCTGTCGAGACGTAAATTATGGATGACTCATCCGCAACCTACACGCCAACGGAGCATCATTCTTTTTCATTTGTATTTATATACACATCGCTCGTGGCCTATATTATGGATCCTACCTATACAAAGAAACCTGAAACATTGGAGTAGTCCTACTCCTACTAGTTATGATAACAGCCTTCGTCGGCTACGTCCTTCCATGAGGACAAATATCCTTTTGAGGTGCCACAGTAATTACAAATCTATTATCAGCAGTCCCCTACATAGGAGATACCCTTGTCCAATGGATCTGAGGTGGCTTTTCAGTAGACAATGCAACACTAACACGATTCTTCGCATTCCGCTTCCTCCTACCTTTTGTCGTCACCGCCGCAACCATCCTGCACCTTCTCTTTCTACACGAAACAGGATCAAACAACCCAGCCGGATTAAACTCTGACGCAGACAAAATTTCCTTCCACCCATACTTTTCTTACAAAGACCTTCTAGGATTCGTACTAATATTACTAGCCCTTACATCATTAGCACTATTCTCCCCAAATCTGCTTGGAGATCCAGAAAACTTCACCCCAGCAAACCCACTAGTCACTCCCCCACATATTAAACCAGAATGATATTTCCTATTTGCTTACGTTATTCTACGATCTATTCCAAACAAACTGGGAGGGGTTCTTGCACTATTATTCTCCATTCTAGTACTAATAGTAGTGCCAATCTTACACACCTCAGAACAACGAGGATTAACATTCCGCCCAATCACCCAATTCCTATTCTGAACTTTAGTAGTTGACATAATTATTCTGACATGAATTGGAGGTATACCTGTAGAACATCCATACATTGTCATCGGACAAATCGCATCAGTCCTTTACTTCGCACTATTCCTGATTCTTACCCCACTGGCAGGGTGACTAGAAAATAAAGCACTAAAATGAGCTTGCCCTAGTAGCTTAGTCTAAAAGCATCGGTCTTGTAATCCGAAGATCGGAGGTTAAATTCCTCCCTAGCGCCCAGAAAAGAGAGATTTTAACTCCCACCCCTGGCTCCCAAAGCCAGAATTCTAAATTAAACTATCTTCTGATAATAACCTATATGGTTTAATACATATATGTATTATATTACATAATGCATTAGTACTAGTATATGTATTATCACCATTCATTTATATTAACCTTAAAGCAAGTACTAACGTTTAAGACGTACATAAACCAAATATTTAAAATTCACAATTAATTTATTTAAACCTGAGAAAAGAGTTGTTCCACTATAATTGGTTCTCAAATATTTCCTTGAAATATTAACTTCTATTTAATTTAACTATATTAATGTAGTAAGAAACCACCTACTGGTTTATATTAAGGTATTCTATTCATGATAAGATCAGGGACAATAATCGTGGGGGTGGCGCAGAATGAACTATTACTTGCATTTGGCTTGGAATCTCACGGACATGGCTGTAAAATTCCACCCTCCATACATTATATCTGGCATCTGGTTAAATGATGTGAGTACATACTCCTCATTAACCCCACATGCCGAGCATTCTTTTATATGCATAGGGGTTCTCCTTTTGGTTACCTTTCATCTTGCATATCAGAGTGCAGGCTCAAATGATAAATTAAGGTTGAACATATTCCTTGCTTAAGTTAAAGTAGGTTAATTATTGAAAGACATAACTTAAGAATTACATACTTTTAATTCAAGTGCATAACATATTATTCTTTCTTCAACTTACCCTTATATATATGCCCCCCTTTCGGTTTCTGCGCGACAAACCCCCTTACCCCCTACGCTCAACAAATCCTGTTATCCTTGTCAAACCCCAAAACCAAGGAAGGTTCGAGAACGTGCAAGCTAACAAGTTGAAATATGAGTTAGCTATCCGCATTATATATATATATATACATACACATCGCGTCAATTCGCCACATAATTCCCCAAATATAAACCTAAAAATTCCTATTAAATTTTAAGGGGCACGCCCCAATGCTAAAAAGTCCAACATTATATAAC